GCATATTTTTTCACAGTAGCAGGATCACTATAACTGACTCCATTAAGTTCGCCACCATAAAACTCAACGGTTACACCTACTTGTTCAACACTATACTTGGATTCTGCCCTTCGAAAAGGCACATCAGCTCTAACAATCCCGTCGCCGTCTACCAAAACGACCGGAAATGTTTCAAAAAAAGTGGGCATACGACGTACAAAAAGTTCACGCCCTTCTTTATCTCGAAAGATAGGGTGTCCTAACCATCCTACCGCTATTCCATCTCCGTTATCCATTGAGCCTGCCCTGAATAATCCTCCTTTTGCCGGATTATTGCCGATATAATCATAAAAAGCTAATTTTTCAGGAATTTTAGACCAGGCTTCTGATAAACTTTGATTTTCGGCTAGCCCGGCGCTAACTCTTCGATATACCTCTTGCTGGAAATAACCCTGATCCCATTGATAACGAGTGGGACCAAACAATTCGATGGGAGTAGTTGCTGAACCATACCACATAGTTCCAGCAACAACAAAAGCTGCAAAAAAGACAGCCGCAATACTACTGGAGAGTACAGTTTCAATATTTCCCATACGTAATCCTTTGTATAGACGTTGTGGTGGTCGAACGCTAAGATGGAATAGACCCGCTAATATGCCCAGTGTACCTGCTGCAATATGATGAGAAGCTATTCCTCCCGGAACAAAAGGATCAAAACCTTCCACGCCCCACGACGGATTTACAGGCTGTACTCTTCCCGTTAGTCCATAAGGATCGGACACCCATATTCCAGGACCGTACAGACCTGTTACATGAAATGCACCAAAACCAAAGCAAGCCACCCCGGAGAGAAATAAATGAATTCCAAAGATCTTGGGCAAATCCAAAGAGGGTTTGCCTGTACGTTCATCAGAAAATATTTCTAGATCCCAATAGACCCAATGCCAGATAGCTGCCAAAAAGCATAAGCCAGAAAACACAATATGTGCCCCAGCTACACCTTCGTAACTCCAAATCCCCGGATTCGTTACAGTTCCTCCTGTGATACTCCAACCCCCCCATGAATTGGTTATTCCTAAACGAGTCATGAAGGGTATAACGAACATACCCTGTCTCCACATTGGATCAAGAATAGGGTCAGAAGGATCAAAAACTGCTAATTCATACAAAGCCATCGAGCCCGCCCAACCAGCAACCAGAGCCGTATGCATTATATGAACGGAAAGCAACCGGCCGGGATCATTCAATACAACGGTATGAACACGATACCAAGGCAAACCCATGGAAAATACCCCTTTATCGAAGAAAAATAGACACTACGTAACTTTATTGCATTGGAAAGGTTATACTATGACTATCCTATAGACTTCCCCTGCTCAGTAGATTATTTACTAATAAGGGTTATGATTCTATATTCTATTCGTAATAATATAATGGAAGAATTCTGTTCGTAAGAACAAAGAGAAGCAGATTTATTCTATACTCGATAAGTACCAATATGCAATGGTGGATTGATACCATTTTCTATGAGTAAATGTGTCCATCCTTCATTTATCATTAGAAGGATCTATTCGTAAAAAATTTCCTTTATTTATTTTGTATTTCTTTCTAAATTTTTCTAATCTATGGATAAAATAAATATGATAAAGTCAATATTATAAAGACAATAAAACCATATTGTTACGTTTCCACATCAAAGTGAAATATAGTATTTAATTCCTTTTTTCTTTCAATCCATGCCTATTGGTGTTCCAAAAGTACCTTTCCGAAGTCCTGGAGAGGAAGATGCATCTTGGGTTGACGTATAGTGCGACTTGTCAGATATATTGGGTCATATGGGATTTCCCCGTTCTCTCCCCCGACCGAGATATCCTCTGTTTCGCCCAAGAAAGTAAATTGAATCATCGAAAAATTGGAGCGTGAACTGCAATTAAATGCATTATTTGGGGGAATTCATAGAATTATATCAATTAGAATAATTTATGGTTGGTTTTGGCTGGACGAAAAAATGAGGTATCCAGACTCCGTTTAGAAAAACCCAACTGGTAATATATTTATGATTACTCCGTGTATCATAAATGATTATTTGTAAAGTCATAACAACAAGAAATGGTGATGGGAAGCTTTGTCCTATATGTGCAAATCAAAATTGGGCGGATCTTTACCCGGAGTAGAGCATAAACCTAAAAAGATCAAAGAGGCCCATTCAGGAACAAGAAAATATCATCGTGATTTGGATTGAATTTCGATGAAAGAATACATCAATGAGAAGTAAATTCGATAAGTTTATTTACCCCCTTTTTATATTAAAAAAAAGAAGAAATAAAAATGAATCTTTATTGAAAAATCGAAGAAAAAGCCCTTTCATTAAAAAATTTGAAAAATAAAAGAAAGAGGACTGGAATCTATACATTGATTCTTTTCTTCGCTATTTTTTTTGAACCGTATGCATCAAAAGGTGCATGTACGGTTCCTAAGGGATACAATTTTACCCTACTCAACCGACTTTATCGAGAAAGATTACTTTTTTTAGGCCAAGAGGTTGATAGCGAGATCTCAAATCAACTTATTGGTCTTATGGTATATCTCAGTATCGAGGATGAGACCAAAGATCTTTATTTGTTTATAAACTCCCCTGGTGGATGGGTAATACCCGGAGTAGCCATTTATGATACTATGCAATTTGTACGACCAGAAGTCCATACAATATGCATGGGATTGGCCGCGTCAATGGGATCTTTTATTCTGGTTGGAGGAGAAATTACCAAACGTCTAGCATTCCCTCACGCTTGGCGCCAATGAAGTTTTTTTATTTGAGAGAAAAAAGAAAACTATGCCTTCGCCATATGAATATTAAGTAATAATAGCATGGCACTTCGAATTCGATATGAATTTTTTTTATTTTTTTTTTTCAAAAGATTTGATTATGTATCGAGAGAGTAGTATGAGATAAAAGATATTTCCGACTTTCTCTTATCTATCGGAAGTCCAATTCAGCGTCACAAACTTGTTTGTTTTCACACCGATGGGCTCTTAATAATATTTAAGTTCTAAAATAAAAAGTGCGAAAAACCAAATTTTCTTTTTTGGTTGGCTCAAAAAGAAACTTTGGGATTGCTGAATCAAAAACAAAAAAAAGAATCCATTTAAAAATAGAAAGCAGCGGAGCCATCATAGTATTTTTGAACTTCTCCGAAAAAAAAGGGTGGCATTTTGATCATTTACCCATCTGAGGTTGATAGATTCTAGCTTTATCTTTCTTGAACGGGAAAGTAGGGGTCAATTTCATTATAGAGCCGTATGCAATGCATAAAAGATAATGCCCGTACGGTTGTTCAATTCTATCCTTTTTCCTATTTTTCTTTATCTTTCTTTCATCACACCAGATAGAACTATTATCAGGGTAATGATCCATCAACCTGCTAGTTCTTTTTATGAAGCACAAACGGGAGAATTTATCCTGGAAGCGGAAGAACTGCTGAAACTACGCGAAACCCTCACAAAGGTTTATGTACAAAGGACGGGGAAACCTTTATGGGTTGTATCTGAAGACATGGAAAGAGATGTTTTTATGTCAGCAACAGAAGCTCAAGCTTATGGAATTGTTGATCTTGTAGCAGTTGAATGAAAAAAATGGATTTTGTGCAAATCAGTGATTTGAAATTTTATCTATGAGTTGACTATATAAATATTAAATAAAAAATCCGGTTAGGATCAATCTAAACCAGCCCATTATGTATATGACTCAACATGCCAACTATTAAACAACTTATTAGAAATACAAGACAGCCCGTTCGAAATGTCACGAAATCCCCCGCTCTTCGGGGGTGTCCTCAGCGTCGAGGAACATGTACTAGGGTGTATGTGCGACTCGTTTAGATCATGAGCTGACACAAAAAAGCCAAGAAAACCGCTTCCAGTATGAATGCTCAGTACTAGTGAATAGGATAGAATAGAATGGAAGAAGGGAATCCATTCACTATCTAAAAATAAGCAAATCTATCCTTCTATTGTGTATAAAGTTTATGGTTTCAATTGGTGCAAATCCAATCACCTGAATTTAAGATGAGAAACAATTCTCCATTGGTGGCAAATGGTTATCCATTAAGCGGAAAAATCTTATTGAAATTCAAAAAAAAAACAGTTCTCGCTGGGTCAAGAACGGACTACGAGGGTCAGCTACCCAGCAAACTTTCATAATTAAATACCGTTACTGTATAGGTAGGTCTCTTTGTGAAAGACTTATTACTGGATAATTCATGGGTAGAGCCAAAGAGTGTGGTGTGAACTATACAAGTTACCAATAACATTGATGAAATATTAAATGAAGCCAAAGGCTCCGGTGTATAGAGAAGACCTCACCGTTTAAGAAGTAACCATAGAAACGAGGAAACCCACTATTTCTTTATTCATTTAATTTCTATTTCTTTTTTTGACTAGATTTTTGACACCTAGCAAAAGAAATTTTCTTATTTCTTTCATATTCCGGAGTAAAATACTAAAAAATTGTGGTCGGGAAGGTTATAGTAGCCAAAGCCATTGGAATTTTTATTTTATACATTGGAAAAATCCGTTTGGTTATTAGTTATTAATAGGCCAGGACGGGAAAAATAATAACTGAAAGAAAAAAATCAATTAGTTATTTGTCAAAATTTTATTTATTCAATGACTAGAGTTAAACGCGGATATATAGCCCGAAAACGTAGAACAAAAATTCGTTTATTTGCATCAAGTTTTCGAGGGTCTCATTCAAGACTTACTCGAACTATTACTCAACAAAAAATAAGAGCTTTGGTTTCGGCTCATCGGGATAGGGATAAGCAAAAGAGAAATTTTCGTCGTTTGTGGATCACTCGGATAAACGCAGTAATTCGAGAAAAGGGAGTATCCTATAGTTATAGTAAATTAATACATGATCTATATAAGAGGCAGTTGCTTCTTAATCGTAAAATACTGGCCCAAATAGCTATATCAAATAGGAATTGTCTTTATATGATTTCCAACGAAATCAGAGAAAAGGT